CATATCATGGGATAAGTAAGCAGTTTTTTTTAGTTGTATCGACCCAGTCGCTCACTAATGGATCTTTACGGTGCTTTCTCTATCAATTTGGGAACTTTATCCATAGAGTAGTAGTATAGGCCATACTTTCTTCCTATTTTGATTCTCGTGAAGTGTCCTTCCTTCCTACAGCTGATAGGGCAAAATCGTTGTTTTGACGATCCCTATGTAGAAAGCCCTTTTTCTAGTATTTACTAGAAAATTTGATCCTTTCTTTTTTTTCTTCTTTCTATAGTGGAGATAGTCGCACGTAATGACAGATCACGGCCATATTATTAAAAGCTTGCGGTAAGAAGGGGTTTCGTTCTAGTGCCCGGAAATAATATTCCAAAGCCTTTGTATGCTCTCCATTGCTTGTGTGTATAAGGCCTATATTATAGAGTATATAACTTCGATCATAGGGATCAATTTCTAGTCGCGTAGCTTCATAATAATTCTGCAAAGCTTCCGCATAATTTCCTTCGGATTGAGCCAACATCCGTTACGGTCGTTCATTCTATTCAAAAAATCTCCGTTCCAAAACCGTACATGAGGTTTTCATCTCATACGGCTCCTCCCTTCTGTACATAGTACTAAGCGAAATAATCTATAGAATAAAAATAGAATTAGTCCCATCTTATTATGAACCGAAAGGGGCTGGTATTTTTCCAAGAAATCTCTAGCCAACCTTCCCGCAAGAGGTTTTTCTTAACACCAATGAATTCTATTAATGCTAGAGGAAAACGATAGCTCCAAGAATTTCTTTGTTCTCAACGCCCCCTATTTAGAGGAATTAGCCACTTCAACGATCTTTGATGGTTATAGGGGTATCCAAAGTACAAACCTGATGGTTGTTTGTTATCCCAACCATTCTTCCCAGCCCTGATACCGATCAGGAAAGGGCTAATTTCTAACAAAGTTTTTCTCTTGTTGATTCCTATTTCTAGGTGTAGTGCTTTTCTCCCCTATGCTGCCTATTGGTATGGTACTAGTAGAGTAGGATTGGCCTGTAATACAGAACCTATCCTGTAGGTGTAACCTTTCGCTCAATACTCAAATCTACAATTGAAGCATCTGAGGCCGCATCAATCGAGGATACACGACAGAAGGAATTGTTAGTTCACCTCACCTTCCCCAAGCGTGGGTTTCCTTTACTAATTTTGTTCTCTCTATGCGAACCCCCTCTCTTTCTCGTAAGACTGAGGTGTAGGTAGGGCTAAAAAAAAAAAAAAAAAAAAGAGTCAAATCGCACCATCTCTATAATAAGTAAATGCCCTTTTTTCCCCTGAGGTTGTCGGAATTATTCGCAATAAAATATTGGCTACAATTGAAGAGGTCTTATCAATGAAATTTCCATTTATACGGGATCTAGGCATAATTCCCAACCCATTCTATATAGAATTGTTTTCATTTCTTCACAAAATAACATAAAAACAAACACATTCGATTCTTATAAATCGATCGATCCATATGCTCTAAATGGATAAGAGAGGTATGGATTTTCCGCTCAGCTCAAATTGTCTCCTTTTCCTTCTGTTTGGACAAGAAGAGATATGAAATATTTGACTAAGATTGGATTTCATTCCACTTTTCTATTTCTCAACAATAACTTCTCTCATCAGCTATTTCGCGTTTTCAAAGTCATTAATTGTCTCATACCCTTTTTTAGATTTCGATTGTATGGCGTAGCGTACCTTATGCAAACAGAATTCTAGGGTTCCTCTATTTTATTATGGAATAAGAAGAATTCTTCCATTCTCTTTTTCTTTGGTTTGGGGAAAACCCAAACTAAAACTTTTCGAGGGAGCGGAATTCCTAGTAAAAAAATCCCGGATCCTTCCACTTAGATGAAAAGGAATTTTTCCAATAGAACCATGGAACCCCCGAGCCGTTGTGGTTGTACCTGTACTGCAGGAATAGGAAAACTCGCTATTCACTTAGTTTATTTTCCATAATAAGATTATGTAGGAGAGATGGCCGAGCGGTTCAAGGCGTAGCATTGGAACTGCTATGTAGACTTTTGTTTACCGAGGGTTCGAATCCCTCTCTTTCCGTTTCTCTTAATTGATCAACGTTAACGATCACAATGTATCAAATCAAATAACAATTTATTCCAGCAATAATACCTTTATTTAATAGAAATTTTTTATAGTAAATTACTGTGGTATGTAAAATACACATAGAGGAAAGAACAAAAAAGAAAAAAGGATCCTAGGGTTAATCCATTTATGCTAGTTGAATGGGAAAATACGAATTAAGGGCCTTAGGTCGATTTAGTTCGGGGAAAGGGGAAGGGGAAGAAAATTCTATGAACTTTTCCTTTTTCGTTAAGTTCAAGTCTGACGAGAGTAATATTCTACAACTAACAACTCATTTATTTTGAGACCGACCCACTTCCTATCTAGGATTTTTTTAACTAGTCCTTTATATTGCAATGTGTCAATCGTCAAATGCTTTGGCAATTTCCCCGGGTCGGATGAAGCAATAGAATTTTGAATCAGACGTTTTGATCTTTGGTTATCCTTCGTAGTAATAATATCTCGGGGTTTGCAACGAAAACTTGGTATATCGACTATACGACCATTAACTAAAATATGTCTATGGTTAACTAATTGCCGGGCCCCAGGAATGGTTGAAGCCATACCCAATCGAAAAAGGATATTATCCAAACGCATTTCAAGTAATTGTAGTAAAACCTGACCTGTTGACCTTTTTGCTTTTCCAGCGATATGTACATATCTAAGTAATTGTCGTTCTGTCAGACCATAATGAAAACGCAATTTCTGTTTTTCTTGAAGACGAATACGATATTGCTCTTTTTTCCCAGAATGGAATTTCTTTTTCAGATTACTTCCGGATTTAGGTGTTTTTCTAGTGAGTCCTGGTAAAGCTCCCAGACGGCGTATTTTTTTTAAACGAGGTCCTCGATAACGGGACATGAAGACTCCTTGTTTATTTTATTGAAATTTCATTTTACACAATTAATTTCATTGTATTTACATTACAGAATACATCAAAATTAAAACTGAATTAAACTAAAGGATAAACAGAGTAAAATCTACTAAAGTACCACAAAAAATGGAATTTCATCAACATCTGGATTTTTTGTATATATATTATTTATTTTATTGTTTTGTATCTAGCAAAATTGTAAGGTTTTACCACATAATAGATCCTGGATTCTCCATTTAATTCGGAGAAAAAGAGAAAAAGAGAGATTCTTGTTCATGGAACATCGATATAGAAAAAAGCCGACTATCGGATTTGAACCGATGACCCTCGCATTACAAATGCGATGCTCTAACCTCTGAGCTAAGTGGGCTTACATAACAGAAATAGTGTAACAAATAGAAATATGTATAGTATAGGAAATCCGTAAAATGTCAGATCTTAATTATTAATCTTAGCTATTAACTAGTTCGAAATTGGAAGTTCTACTTAGAAAAAAATACTAGAACTTCATAAAGATAAAGTTAACTTGATATGCTTAACTGGAGGATATCCTTAAATAGGATTATAGAAATTTTTAAACTTTCTTTTTATTTCTCTAATTCGCAAATTGATTTTTCTAATAGAATAGAATCTATTCCAATTTCTATATTGAATTTGATTTCAGATATTTTCAATTTGATATGGCTCGGATGAGTAATCTAATACATAGAAAAGAATAATATATATGATGAAAGATATAATAAAGAGAAAATGCGAATTTCTTGGCATTTTCATTCGATCATTATAGACATTTTTTGAGATATATTTCTTAATAATTTAATGATTAATATTTCACTAAGGAGAACATAGAATCATAGCAAATGAAATTGCTAATTCTGATTAGAAAAAAAAAAAGAATGAATATCAAGCGTTATAGTATGATTTTGAATACTCTAAAAAAGAAAGGCGGGGGGGGGGGGGGGGGGGAGAGAAAAACTTTGGGATATATTGATTCGGATTGAATTGCAAATACATCAACGATAGAATCAATTCAATTCTGAATTGCAATAAGCAGGGTCTGTCAAATAGAGACGAACTGCTAGACTACGTCGAGTAATTAATTCAACGATTCCAAAAAAAACTAAGAGATGGATGAAATTACACAAGGAATCCAGGTCTCAATCAAAGAAAAGGAAAATGGGGATATGGCGAAATCGGTAGACGCTACGGACTTGATTGTATTGAGCCTTGGTATGGAAACCTGCTAAGTGGTAACTTCCAAATTCAGAGAAACCCTGGAATTAAAAAAGGGCAATCCTGAGCCAAATCCGTGTTTTGAGAAAACAAGTGGTTCTCGAACTAGAATCCAAAGGAAAAGGATAGGTGCAGAGACTCAATGGAAGCTGTTCTAACGAATCGAGTTGATTACGTTGTGTTGGTAGTGGAACTCTCTCTAAATTTAGAGAAAGTAAGGGCTTTATACATCTAATACACACGTATAGATACTGACATAGCAAACGATTAATCACGGAACCCATATCATAATATAGGTTCTTTATTCTTTTTTAGAATGAAATTAGGAATGATTATGAAATAGAAAATTCTGAATTTTTTTAGAATTATTGTGAACCCATTCCAATCGAATATTGAGTAATCAAATCCTTCAATTCATAGTTTTCGAGATCTTTTAAAAAGTGGATTAATCGGACGAGGATAAAGAGAGAGTCCCATTCTACATGTCAATACTGACAACAATGAAATTTCTAGTAAAAGGAAAATCCGTCGACTTTATAAGTTGTGAGGGTTCAAGTCCCTCTATCCCCAAACCCTCTTTTATTCACTAACTATAGTATTTATCCTCTTTTTTTCTTTTTATCAATGGGTTTAAGATTCATTAGCTTTCTCATTCTACTCTTTCACAAAGGAGTGCGAAGAGAACTCAATGGATCTTATGCTGCTATTCATTGAATAGATTTCTTTTTTATTATAGTATCGGCAAGGAATCTCGATTATTAACTCTATTTTTAAGTATTATTAAGTAAGCCATGCAC